ATTAAAACTATTTCTATACACCACCACTTATTTTAATCATCACTCAATAATTTAAAATACTACTCTTAAATCACTTCTATTAACTGCCAAACTTTTTTATTTTTTGCCTTTTTTTTCTCCAGTATAAGCCACTCCTTTCACCGTCACTCGACCCACAAAAAGTCATCACTTCATATTTGAGCTAAACACACACAGGCTCACACTAATAAACACACCCTGTCAACAAAACTAAAAACACCATATATAACTTTTTCCACAACACACCACATCACCCCTTACTCTTTTTGAGCGTCGGAATTTTTAAATAAACATCCAATCCTTTTTTACCCGTCTACTTAAAACAACGCGACGTAATAAATTGCAAAACCACAGGGATAAACACCAATTGTTAACTTACCAACATATGCCATGTACATTTTTAATGAGCGGGTTGTAGGAAAACGCCATTATTTTAAAAATAAAAAAAGAGTGCGTGCACAGGCTGTGCACATAAATTTAGACTGACACAAAGTAGGTAAAATATCATGTATCATTTTTTGAAAATATTTTGTTACAACACTTTTTCAAGCGAGAGAGAATTTCACTCCCACTACTGACACCCAAGGCCAAAATTCTTTAGTTAAATTATCGCTTGTCCTATTTTCTTCAATAGTCACCAGACAAGAGGGCATACTATGCATAATAGTACATTTAGCTAACTGCCCCAGGAAGTGAATCTGTGTACCCTCCGGATTTTTGACTTCACTTCGGTAGGAGAAACCCCCAACCCGACCCTGACGATACCATATTAAGATCTATGGATCGAAATCGTAGAGTTACGGCTCAACTCTTTCCAAAAGGCATCTGGTTTGAATCTATGGATATTCTATTAAGCAGGACTGTTGGTCTCCAGTTATCCGGCATCTGGTTAAATGCTTTAATTACTAGATGGCCCAGGCCCCCCATAACTGAATTGGATTACATTCATTATTTTTTTTTTCTGTGAGATCAACAGTCATAAAGTCTTATGACTGGGAAATTCGTTCTAAACCTGAACATACTGTGCTAATGTTATTTCCATCGAGATAAGTTTGGGTAATATCAGTTCATGTTCAATTGACATAAACTTCAATTACTCCTCAAAAATAAGAAAAATAGATTTTTCAATTTTAACGTGAAACTGATTTATCAAGAACACGTAAAAAAAATATTATCTTTTTTTTTATTTTTTTAAATCCAACCCCCCTCCCCCGCCGCCTAATCGGTTTTATTACTTTTTTAGTCAACCCCAAAACTTAAAAAGCCTTTTAACTCACGCGTTAAACAAGAATCACGCGAGACGCGTCGAAACAAAATTTTTTTGCCTCCTTACACTGTAGCACCAAGCTAGCGTAGCTTACCTAAAGCATGACACTGAAAATGTTAAGATAGACATTAATAAATCTCGCAAGCAACACAGGTTTGGTCCTAGCCTTAGTATTAATTTATGTTATAATTATACATGCAAGTTTCAACTCACCAGTGAGAATGCCCCTTATTGCCAAAAAGCAATCACGGAGCTGGTATCAGGCACAAACAGCCCACAACACCTTGCTAGGCCACACCCTCACGGGAAATCAGCAGTAATAAACCTTGAACAATAAGTGAAAACTTGATTCAGCAATAACTTTATGAGCCGGTCAATCTCGTGCCAGCCACCGCGGTTATACGAAAGACTCTAATTAATATTAGCGGCCCAAAGAGCAGTTAAAGAAAACAATTAATAAAATTAAAATATTGCTTGGCTGTCATACGCATAAACAAATAATAAATTCATAAACAAAGTTATTTTAATACCCTTGAATCTGCCACAGTTGAGAAACAAACTGGGATTAGATACCCCACTATGCTCAACCACAAACTTTGGATCACCCGCCAGAGCACTACGAGCCTTAGCTTAAAACTCAAAGGACTTGGCGGTGCTTTACACCCCCTAGAGGAGCCTGTTCTATAATCGATAACCCCCGATCAACCTCACCGTCACTTGCTAATACAGCCTATATACCACCGTCCCCAGCTAACCCCTTAAAGGAATAATAGTCAGCAAAATAATTTATAATTTAAAAGTCAGGTCAAGGTGTAGCATATGCAACGGGAAGAAATGGGCTACATTTTTTTTAAAAATACAGAACAACCAATGAAACTAAATGCAAAGATGGATTTAGTAGTAAAAAGAAAAAGAACATTCTTTTTAAATGGGCAATAAAGCACGCACACACCGCCCGTCACCCTCATCAAACTAAAACCCATTAAATAAATCACCAACAGTTTAAGAAGAGGAAAGTCGTAACATGGTAAGCCTACCGGAAGGTGGTCTTGGACATCTGAGTATAGCTTAAACTAAAGCACTTTGCTTACACCAAAGAAATATTTACTAAACCAAATTACTCTGAGTTGCAAAATAAGCCTAATTAATATTTTTTCACCTCACCACTTAAACCATTTTAACACGTTAGTACGGGCGACAGAAAACCTTTTAGCGCAATAGATGAAGTACTGCAAAGGAAAAATGAAATAGAAATGATAAAACCACAAGAACAAAATAAAGCAGGAACCAAGCCCCGTACCTTTTGCATAATGGTCTAGCAAGTCTTATTTACAAAAAGAATTTTAGCTACACCCCCGAAACCTGACGAGCTACCTTTAGGCAGCAATTAGAGCGAACCCGTCCCTGTAGCAAAAGGGTGGGAAGACCTAAAGGTAGAGGCGAAAAACCTAACGAGCCAGGATATAGCTGGTTACTTGAGAATGAATTTTAGTTCAACTAAGAGCAAATAGCCACCTTAAGAACAAACTAATGCTCTTAATTTAATTAACTGGGGAACAGCCCAGTTAAAAAGGGAAACAACCCATAAAAATAAATAAAGATTATATTTATAAGAAGAATAAAGCCTAGTGGGCCTAAAAGCAGCCACCAAGAAAGCGTCAAAGCTTGACTCCAATATATCTAATGATTTAAACAATAAATCTTAAGTTATTTTAATAATCAAGTCAATCTAGTTTTAGAAAAGTTATTACTAGAATAAGTAACGAGAACCACCTCTCTAAATATTTGTGTACGTCGAAACGAAATATTCCTCGACACTTAGCGAACCTATATTAATTTTTCAAGAACTGCCAATTAATAATACCGTTAACCCAACACAGGCATATTTAAGAAAGACTTCAAGTTAAGAAAGGAACTCGGCAAATCTAAGGCTTCGCCTGTTTACCAAAAACATAGCCTCTTGACCAATTAATATAAGAGGTACTGCCTGCCCAGTGACATCTGTTCAACGGCCGCGGTATTATGACCGTGCAAAGGTAGCGTAATCACTTGTCTTTTAAATAAAGACCAGTATGAATGGCGAAACGAGAGCCAAACTGTCTCCCTTAGCTAGTCAGTGAAATTGATTTTTCCGTGCAGAAGCGGAAATACTAATACAAGACGAGAAGACCCTATGGAGCTTCAAGCAAAAACTAACCCTGCAAACTAAACTATAAGAAACCCTTAGTTAAACGCTTTAGGTTGGGGCGACCACGGGGAAAAATTTAACCCCCGAGATAAATTAGCTAAGAAAAACACATCAAAGCAACAAAAACCTTGACATATTGACCCAATATTTGACCAACGAACCAAGTTACCCTAGGGATAACAGCGCAATCTTCTCATAGAGTCCTTATCGACGAGAAGGTTTACGACCTCGATGTTGGATCAGGGCCCCCAAATGGTGCAGCAGCTATTAAAGGTTCGTTTGTTCAACGATTAAAGCCCTACGTGATCTGAGTTCAGACCGGAGAAATCCAGGTCAGTTTCTATCTGTAAAAAGACTTTTCTAGTACGAAAGGACCGAAAAAACAAGGCCTATGGGTAAACCCAAGCCTTCCCAATAACCTCTGAACACAAATAAGAGGTTATAGGGGATAAATTAAGTCTATGTACGACTTATTAAAGTGGCAGAGCCAGGTAAATGCAAAAGGCCTAAAACCTTTATCTTGAGAGTTCAAATCCCTCCTTTAATTATGAATATAATAACAATAATTAATTTACTGCTATATGTTATTCCAATCCTTCTTGCCGTCGCCTTCCTTACCCTTCTTGAACGAAAAGTATTAGGATATATACAACTACGCAAAGGCCCCAACATCGTTGGCCCCACCGGCCTTCTCCAACCCATTGCAGATGGATTAAAACTATTTATTAAAGAACCTGTCCGACCATCAGCATCATCCCAAACTCTTTTTTTAATGATGCCAACAATAGCCTTAACCCTTGCTCTCTTAATTTGAGTTCCACTTCCACTTCCAAACCCCTTTACAAACTTAAACTTAGGGGTACTTTTTATATTAGCCTTATCTAGCTTAACCGTGTATTCGATTCTTGGATCAGGATGAGCATCAAATTCAAAATATGCCCTCATTGGAGCCCTGCGAGCAGTAGCACAAACCATCTCATATGAGGTTACCTTAGGATTAATTTTACTTTGCCTCATCTTATTAACAGGAGGATTTATATTAATTAATTTTAACACAACCCAAGAATATCTTTGACTACTAGTGCCAGCATGACCAATAGCCAGCATATGGTTTATTTCAACCCTTGCGGAAACAAATCGAGCACCATTTGATTTAACAGAAGGAGAATCTGAGCTGGTATCAGGCTTTAACGTAGAGTATGCCGGAGGACCCTTCGCTTTATTTTTTCTTGCAGAATATGCAAACATTTTAATAATAAATGTCTTATCATCAATTCTTTTTTTAGGCACAACCTTTTATCACCTCCAACCAGAATTATCAACTGCAAACTTAATTCTTAAAGCCTCAACTTTAACTATTATTTTTTTATGAATTCGAGCATCATACCCACGATTTCGATATGATCAACTTATGCACCTTGTATGAAAAAACTTTCTCCCTATTACAATTGCAATAACAACACTTCACCTATCTTTACCAACAATAATATTAGGTCTTCCAACAATAATTTAACCAATGGAAGCGTGCTCGAAAGATAGAGGTTACTTTGATAGGGTAATTTATAGAGGTTCAAACCCTCTCACCTCCTAATAAAAAGATAGGGCTTGAACCTACCCCTTGGGAATCAAAACCCCAAATGCATCCTCTACACCACTTTTTAGTAAAATAAGCTAAATAAGCTTTTGGGCCCATACCCCAAAAATGTTGGTTAATCTCCCTCTTTTACTAATGAGCCCGTATGCCCTCTCAATACTACTCTCTAGTTTATCAACAGGAACAGTCATTACATTTACTAGTAACCACTGATTTTTAGCTTGAGTAGGCCTTGAACTCAACACTTTAGCAATAATTCCACTAATATCTAAAACACACCACCCACGTGCAACAGAAGCAGCTACAAAATATTTTTTAATACAAGCTGCAGCCTCAGCATTACTATTATTTGCAACCACCCTAAACGCCTGATACACCGGAGAATGAACAATCTCTTGTATACAAAATATTATTCCTACACTGATGTTAACAATCGCACTTATAATTAAATTAGCAGTTGCCCCATTCCACCTCTGACTACCAGATGTAATTCAAGGATTGGACCTAATAACCTGTTTAATTTTATTGACTTGACAAAAACTAGCCCCCATAACCCTCTTAATTCAAATTGGACCTGAACTAAATACAATACTTCTTATTTCCTTTGGTGTTTTATCAATTATTTTAGGAGGCTGAGGAGGCTTAAATCAACCACAAATCCGAAAAATCATAGCCTACTCTTCCATTGCGCATCTCGGATGAATAACCGTAGTATTAGTTTTCTCCCCACAATTAACTACCTTAAACCTTATACTTTATTTAATAATAACTGCCGCCATATTTTTTATGTTATTAAATCTAATATCAACTAGTATTAATAAAATAGCTATTTCTTGAATAAAATATGCTTCATTAACTCCAGCAATAATAATTATTTTAATATCCCTAGGAGGACTTCCCCCAACTTCCGGATTTATACCAAAATGATTAATTTTAGAAGAACTTATAAAACAAAATATAACATTTATTGCTATTATTATATCTTTATCAGCACTTCTTAGCCTATTTTTTTACCTGCGCCTCTCATATACCACATCACTAACTACCCCACCAACCTTACAGAACTCAAAATTCTTATGACAACTAAATGAATTAAATTATCAAATATTACCAACAATAATTATTATTTCAACTATACTTTTACCAATCTTACCAACAATTTTAAATTTATTTTAAAGACTTAGGATACTAGACCAAGGGCCTTCAAAGCCCTAAGCAGAAGTTAAAACCTTCTAGTCTTTGCCACTAGGACTTGCGAGATAACCTCACATATTCTGAATGCAACCCAGATGCTTTAATTAAGCTAAAACCCTTCCTAGATTAGCAGGCTTTTACCCTACGTTCTTTTAGTTAACAGCTAAAAACCTAATTACAGGCTTTAATCTACTTCTCCCGCTTGTTGGGGGAAAAAAGCGGGAGAAGCCCCGGCAGATGTCATACTGCTCTAGAAGATTTGCAATCTTATGTGCTGAACACCACAGGGCTTGGTAAGAAAAGGATTAGCCTTTATAACCGAGGCTACAACTCGGCACCTGCTTCGGCCACCTTACCTGTGATAATCACCCGATGACTATTTTCAACAAACCACAAAGATATTGGCACCCTTTACCTAATATTTGGGGCCTGAGCCGGCATAGTGGGCACAGCCCTTAGTTTATTAATTCGCGCAGAGTTGAGTCAGCCTGGCGCCTTACTAGGAGATGATCAGATCTATAATGTTATTGTAACTGCCCATGCTTTTGTTATAATTTTTTTTATGGTTATACCCATCATAATTGGTGGGTTTGGTAACTGACTGCTGCCACTTATAATTGGGGCCCCAGATATGGCCTTCCCACGAATAAACAACATAAGCTTTTGACTCCTACCACCATCCTTCTTACTTCTCCTCGCCTCATCGGGAGTCGAAGCGGGAGCTGGAACCGGATGAACTGTTTATCCCCCCCTTGCAGGAAACATAGCTCATGCCGGAGCCTCTGTGGACTTAACTATTTTTTCCCTTCACCTGGCAGGCGTGTCCTCTATCCTTGGAGCAATCAACTTTATTACAACATCAATTAATATAAAACCACCATCAATATCACAATACCAAACTCCATTATTTGTTTGATCTGTATTAATTACAGCTATTCTGTTACTTCTTTCACTCCCTGTACTAGCAGCAGGAATTACAATATTGTTAACAGATCGAAATTTAAACACTACATTTTTTGATCCGGCGGGTGGCGGTGACCCTGTCCTTTATCAGCACCTATTTTGATTTTTTGGTCACCCAGAAGTTTATATTTTAATTTTACCAGGATTTGGAATAATTTCACACATCGTAACATATTATTCAACCAAAAAAGAACCATTTGGCTATATGGGAATAGTTTGAGCAATAATATCAATCGGCCTACTGGGCTTTATTGTGTGAGCTCATCATATATTTACAGTTGATTTAAATGTAGATACACGCGCATATTTTACCTCAGCAACAATAATCATTGCCATCCCCACTGGGGTAAAAGTATTTAGCTGACTAGCAACCATGCATGGCGGAACTATTAAATGAGACGCAGCTATATTATGAGCCCTAGGATTTATTTTTCTCTTTACTGTTGGGGGTCTAACAGGAATTGTTTTAGCAAACTCTTCCCTGGATATTGTATTACATGATACCTACTACGTAGTTGCCCACTTCCATTATGTTTTATCAATAGGAGCAGTATTTGCTATTATAGGGGGATTTGTGCACTGATTCCCCCTTTTCTCTGGATTTACCCTTCATCCAACATGATCTAAAATTCATTTTGGGGTAATATTTATTGGAGTTAATTTAACCTTCTTCCCACAACATTTCTTAGGCCTCGCAGGTATACCACGACGCTACTCAGACTACCCAGATGCCTATACCCTATGAAATACAACATCATCAATTGGATCACTTGTTTCATTAGTTGCTGTTATCATAATAATATTTATTATTTGGGAAGCCTTTGCCTCAAAACGAGAAGTTTTAACAACAGAACTAAACTCAACAAATATTGAATGACTTCACGGATGCCCACCACCCTATCACACCTTTGAAGAGCCATCCTTTGTACAGGCACGATTAACAAGAGGGGAGGGAATCGAACCCCCATATTTTAATTTCAAGTCAATCACATAACTAATCTGTCACCCCCTTAGGTATTAGTAAAATATTACAAAGCCTTGTCAAGGCTTAATTACTAGTTTAAATCTTGTATACCTAAATGGCACACCCATCACAACTAGGCTTTCAAGACGCAGCTTCTCCTATTATAGAAGAACTTCTACACTTTCATGACCACGCTCTTATAGCAGTATTTATGATTAGTACCCTAGTGCTTTATATTATTACAGTAATAATAACAACAAAATTAACAAATACTAATGCTATAGACGCACAAGAGATCGAAATGATTTGAACAATTATACCTGCAATTATTCTTATTGTTATTGCCCTCCCGTCTTTACGTATTCTTTATCTAATAGATGAAATTAATGACCCACACCTTACAGTTAAAGCAATTGGACATCAATGATATTGAAGCTATGAGTTTACAAATTTTGAAGAACTCGTATTTGACTCGTATATAGTTCCAACACAAGACCTATCCCCAGGACAGTTTCGTCTACTAGAAGTAGATAATCGAATAGTTGTCCCAATAGAATCCCCAATTCGCATGCTAATTTCCGCTGAAGATGTTCTTCACTCCTGAGCAGTTCCATCAATAGGTATTAAGACGGATGCAATCCCCGGTCGATTAAACCAAGCAACATTTATTGCATCCCGCCCAGGATTATTTTATGGACAATGTTCTGAAATCTGTGGAGCGAACCATAGCTTCATACCAATCGTTGTAGAAACAACCCCTCTAATTCACTTTCAAAACTGATCGTCTTCTATATTAAAATCCTCATTAAGAAGCTTTCATGGACAAGCAACAGCCTTTTAAGCTGAAATTCGGTGACCTCCAACCACCCTTAATGATATGCCACAACTCAACCCAAACCCGTGATTTTCCATCTTTTTTATATCATGATTAGTTTATTTAGTTATTGTGCTATTAAAAACTAATAATCTAAAAATATTTAATGAACCAACACAAGACATTATTAAAAATAAACCTCAACCCTGATATTGACCATGAACCTAAGTTTTTTTGACCAATTTATAAGCCCAACTCTCTTGGGCGTACCACTAATTATGATATCTCTTGTCTTCCCTCTTCTCCTATTACCAACACCCCAAAAACAATGACTAAGTAACCGGACTAACTCCCTTCACTTGTGATTTTCAAGTAACTTTACAAAACAACTATTCACCCCACTTAATATTTTAGGCCACAAATGATCACTTCTTTTAACTTCACTAATACTCTTTTTAATTTCCATAAACTTATTAGGCCTCCTCCCCTACACATTTACACCAACAACCCAACTTTCAATAAATTTAGGATTAGCTGTCCCACTATGATTAGCAACTGTAATTATAGGTTTACGTAATCAACCTACTGCAGCCCTAGGTCACCTATTACCAGAAGGCACCCCAGCAATTTTAATTCCTATCCTAATTACAATTGAAACAATTAGTCTATTTATTCGACCCTTAGCTCTAGGAGTACGACTAACCGCAAACCTAACAGCCGGACATCTGCTTATTCAACTTATTTCGACCGCAACCATTACCATCCTTCCCATAATACCATCAGTTGCAATCCTCGCAATATTCACCTTATTTCTATTAACACTTTTAGAAGTTGCCGTTGCAATAATTCAAGCCTATGTCTTTGTACTTCTATTAAGCCTCTATTTACAAGAAAATGTTTAATGGCACACCAAGCTCACGCCTTCCACATAGTTGACCCGAGTCCATGACCTCTCACAGGAGCTATTGCAGCACTTCTATTAACATCAGGCCTCATAATATGATTCCATTTTGGATCAATAATTTTAATAAATATAGGACTAATTGTTATAATTTTAACAATAATTCAATGATGACGTGACATTATTCGAGAAAGTACATTTCAAGGACACCATACTCCACCAGTTCAAAAAGGACTTCGATATGGTATAATTCTTTTTATTACCTCTGAAGTACTATTCTTTTTTGGATTTTTTTGAGCATTTTATAACTCAAGCTTAGCCCCAACACCCGAATTAGGAGAATGCTGACCCCCAACCGGAATTCTTCCCCTAGACCCCTTCGAAGTTCCACTGCTTAATACAGCAGTCCTCTTAGCATCAGGAGTAACTGTTACATGAGCACATCATAGCCTAATACACGGTAATCATAAAGAAACTACCCAAGCACTATCTTTAACGGTTATTCTCGGCTTATATTTTACCACACTTCAAGCTATAGAATATTATGAAGCCCCATTTACAATTGCAGACGGAGTATATGGCTCAACCTTCTTTGTAGCAACCGGATTCCACGGCCTACACGTGATTATTGGATCATTATTTTTGCTCGTATGCCTGCTCCGTCAAATTAATTTTCACTTCACCTTAAATCATCACTTCGGGTTTGAAGCTGCCGCTTGATATTGACACTTCGTCGATGTAGTATGATTATTCCTCTATGTGTCAATCTATTGATGAGGGTCATGTCTTTTTAGTATAAAAAATACAAATAATTTCCACTTATTTATTCTCGGTTTACTCCAAGAAAAGACAATAAACCTAATAATAATATTAATAATTACCCTAACCTTATCCACCATTTTAATTATAGTTGGATTTTGACTTCCTAGCAATAACCCAGATGCTGAGAAACTATCTCCCTACGAATGTGGATTTGACCCTCTGGGCTCTGCCCGCCTCCCATTTTCAATCCGATTTTTTCTTGTAGCTATCTTATTTCTTCTATTTGATTTAGAGATTGCTCTACTTTTACCAACGCCGTGAGCTGCTCAAATAAACCCAACAAGCACTCTTATTTGATCAATTACAATCCTCACCCTCCTCACTGCAGGACTAATGTACGAATGAGCACAGGGAGGCCTTGAATGAGCAGAATAGATATTTATTCTAAAAAGATAGCTGATTTCGACTTAGCTGATTTTGGTTAACTCCAAAAATATCTTATGTCCCCCACACTTCTTACGCTCTACTTAACATTTTTGCTCACCATTTTTGGACTAGCCCTTCACCGAACCCACCTCCTCTCAGCCCTCCTATGTCTTGAAGGAATAATATTAGCCCTATTTATAGCAATATCTATATGAACAAAACAAACAGAAATAACACTACTTTTCTCGCTACCAATATTTCTGCTTACTTTTTCTGCCTGCGAAGCAAGCACCGGTTTAGCTCTTATAGTCGCAACCACTCGAACTCACGGAACTGATCATCTAAGCACCTTAAATCTTCTACAATGCTAAAAATTATTTTACCAACTATTATAATGATTCCAACAATTTGATTTTCACACGAAAAACAAATATGAATTTACGCCACCACCAATAGCCTAATTATTGCTGTAATTAGCTTAACCCTACTACTTCAACCATCAGAATTAATAACAATAACAAATAAATATTTAGGCCTAGACAAAATCTCTTCCCCTTTATTAGTCTTAACCTGCTGACTTCTTCCATTAATAATTTTAGCCAGCCAAAATCATTTAAAAAACAACCCTGTGCAACGACAAAAAATATATATTTCCATACTTGCTATTTTACAAGTAGCTCTTATTTTAGCCTTCTCATCAACAGAGTTGATTTTGTTTTATATCACCTTTGAAACTACCCTAATCCCAACATTAATTATTATTACCCGTTGAGGAAATCAAACAGAACGACTAAACGCAGGAACATATTTTTTATTTTATACCCTAGTAGGCTCATTACCTCTCCTGGTCGCCCTTCTATTTATTTCTACTACACAAGGCTCCCTCTCTGTTAATATTATGTGTTTATCTAAAGAAATATTTTTAATAAATTCATCAAACAAACTTCTCTGATTAGGCTGTTTAGTAGCCTTTATAGTAAAAATACCCCTATATGGAGCACACTTATGGTTGCCTAAAGCACACGTTGAAGCCCCAATCGCCGGATCAATAATCTTAGCCGCAGTCCTACTTAAGCTTGGTGGATATGGAATTATTCGAATCACAATAATATTTACCCCATTAACTGAACTATCATATCCATTTATTATTCTTGCCCTATGAGGAGTTCTAATGACTGGATTAATTTGTACCCGACAAACAGACCTCAAATCTCTTATTGCCTATTCCTCTGTCAGCCATATAGGTCTTGTTGTAGCCGCTGCCCTCATCCAAACACCATGAAGCTTTACAGGAGCAATTATTTTAATAATTTCACACGGACTTATTTCCTCAACATTATTTTGTTTAGCTAATACAAATTATGAACGAACACACAGCCGAACTATGCTTTTAGCTCGAGGGTTACAAACTACACTCCCCCTTCTAGCAACCTGATGACTAATTTCTAATTTATCAAATATAGCACTTCCACCAACCACAAACCTTTGAGGCGAACTAACAATTATGGTTTCCTTATTTTACTGATCCCCATGAACAATTTTATTAACTGGCCTAGGAACACTTATTACCGCTGCTTATACCCTTCATATATTTATTACTACTCAGCGCGGCCATCTACCAACCCATTTAAATTTATCCTTCCCCACCTCCACACGAGAACACTGCCTAATAACCATACACCTTTTACCAATACTTCTACTAATTCTAAAACCAGAAATTATTTCAGGAAGACGTATACATAGTTTAAAAAACACTAGGCTGTGACCCTAGAAATGAGAGCTTATCCTCTCTGTAAACCAAGAAGGATCAAGAGACACAGAAACTGCTAACTATTTGTTACCGAAGTTAAATTCTTCGGCCATCTTAACTTTTAAAGGACAACAGTAGTCCATTGGTCTTAGGAACCAAAACTCTTGATGCAACTCCAAGTAAAAGTTATGGACTTTATACTTATCTTTAATTCATCAATTATATTAACACTAATACTACTTATTACTCCTATATTAAGTAAAAATACAAATTGGCACACCCTTGTAAAATCATCAGTCAAGCTCTCATTTATAATTAGCACCCTCCCCCTAATAATTTTTATTAGTCGTGGAGTCGAGTCCACAACTACAAACTTCCACCTAATAACTATTTATAACTTTAATTTATCTTCCAGCTTTAAACTAGACCAGTACTCAGTTATATTTCTTCCCGTCGCCCTATTTGTTACCTGAGCAATCTTAGAGTTTGCCATCTGATATATACACTCAGACCCAATAATTGATAAATTTTTTAAATACCTTCTTCTATTTTTAATAGCAATAATAATTCTTGTTACAGCCAATAACCTATTTCAACTATTTATTGGATGAGAAGGTGTAGGAATTATGTCCTTTTTATTAATTGGTTGATGACACGCCCGATCTGATGCAAACACAGCCGCAATTCAAGCTGTTATTTATAATCGAGTAGGTGATATTGGATTAATTGTATTTTTAGCTTGAATTGCAATAAATACAAATTCATGAGATATTCAACAAACATTTATTTTATTAATTAACAATAATAATATCATTCCCTTACTTGGGCTTATTCTAGCAGCAACAGGAAAATCTGCACAATTTGGACTTCACCCGTGACTCCCTGCAGCCATAGAAGGCCCAACACCAGTATCAGCCCTACTACACTCAAGCACAATAGTCGTTGCCGGAATTTTTCTTCTTATCCGATTTCAACCGCTCATTGAACAAAACCAACACGCTTTAATAATTTGCCTTTGTCTCGGAGCACTAACTACCCTATTTACAGCCACATGCGCCCTTACACAAAATGATATTAAAAAAATTGTAGCCTTCTCCACATCAAGCCAGCTTGGCCTAATAATAGTAACAATTGGATTGAATCAACCCCAATTAGCATTTTTTCACATCTGCACTCACGCCTTCTTTAAAGCCATGCTATTCTTATGCTCCGGCTCTATTATTCACAACCTTAATGATGAACAAGATATTCGAAAAATAGGGGGACTTCAAAAAACCCTACCTATAACAACAACCTGTCTAACAATTGGAAGCTTAGCCCTAACCGGTACCCCATTCTTGTCAGGATTTTTTTCGAAAGACGCAATTATTGAAGCAATAAATACTTCAAACCTTAACTGCTGATCCCTTACTATTACCCTCTTAGCAACCTCCTTTACCGCTATCTACAGCTTTCGAATTATTTTCTTTGCATCAATAAATAACCCACGATTGCTACCAATAATACCCATTAATGAAAATAATAAACTAGTTTTAAATCCTATTAAACGTCTAGCCTGAGGCAGCATCATCGCAGGATTATTAATCATCTTTAATATTCCTCCTACAAACCCCCAAATTATAACAATACCACTTGCATTAAAAATTTCAGCCTTATTAGTTTCCCTAACAGGACTAGCCACAGCTATTGATATTATGAATATTACAAATACTACCAAAATAAAATTATATATTTTTTCTAATATACTAGGATTTTTTCCCCATATTACTCATCGTTTCTCCCCAAAATCAAAAATATTAATAGGTCAAAACCTAGCTACAACTATTACAGATATAACCTGATATGAAAAAGCCATACCGAAAGGAACATGTAATCAACAATTGCCATTTATCAAAACCACTACAACTACACAATCCGGGCTTATAAAAACCTATATATTAATTTTTTTAATTTCCGCACTTTTAACAGTTATAATAGTATCTTACAGCTCGTAGAGCTCCACGAGCTACCCCACGGGTTACCTCTAATACCACAAATAAAGTTAGAAGAAGAGCTCACCCAGACACCACTAAAAATGCTACACCAAGAGAAAATATGATTCCAACCCCAGAACAGTCATAAACAACTACCCCGACCTCTAAACTATTTCCAGAAAAAAGAATTTCATAGCCCTGTCACCCACCAACTAATATATAAATAATAAAAATCCCAAATAAATATATTAATATATATGCCAAAACAGACCAGCTGCCTCAAGCTTCAGGATAAGGCTCCGCTGCTAAAGAAGCAGAATAAGCAAACACCACTAATATCCCCCCTAAATAAATTAATAAAAGAACAATAGATAAGAAAGAAATACCAAAATCTACCAAAACTAAGCACCCACAAATCGCACTTAATACTAAACCAAAGGCTGCATAATATGGAGAAGGATTTGATGCCACAGCAGCTAATCCTACTACTAACCCTAATAAAACTAAAAAACTTATATATATCATAATTTTTACTTGGCTTCCAACCAAGACCTTTGATCTGAAAAATCAATGTTGTATTCAACTACAAAAACTAATGGCCCACATTATACGCAAAACACACCCGCTATTTAAAATTATTAACAACTCTTTTATTGACCTCCCTGCCCCATCTAACCTATCTTACTTGTGAAACTTTGGATCCCTTTTAGGAGTATGTCTAATTACACAAATCTTAACAGGGTTATTTCTTGCAATACACTACACTGCAGATACCACCTCCGCATTCTCCTCTGTAGCTCATATTTGCCGAGACGTAAATTATGGTTGACTAGTACGTAATATTCATACCAACGGAGCCTCTATTTTCTTTATTTGTATTTATCTTCATATTGGCCGAGGCCTGTATTATGGTTCATATATATTTAAAGAGACCTGAAACATTGGAGTTATTCTTCTGTTTCTAGTAATAGCAACAGCATTTGTAGGATATGTTCTCCCATGAGGACAAATATCATTCTGAGGAGCAACTGTTATTACAAATCTTTTATCCGCAATTCCATATTTAGGAGACACACTTGTGCAATGAATTTGAGGGGGCTTTTCAGTAGATAAAGCAACACTCACTCGATTCTTTGCCTTCCATTTCATTTTACCATTTATAATTGCAGGTGCTAGCATCATCCACCTTCTTTTCCTTCATGAAACAGGATCAAATAACCCAACAGGACTCAATTCTAACCCCGACAAAATTCCATTCCACCCATATTATTCCTTTAAAGATCTTTTAGGATTTATAATAATGCTATTAACATTAATTTTTATTTCGCTCTTAACACCTAACCTTTTAGGAGATCCAGAAAATTTTACTCCTGCAAACCCACTAATTACCCCTCCTCATATCCAGCCAGAGTGATATTTTTTATTTGCCTATGCAATCCTCCGCTCTATTCCTAATAAACTAGGCGGAGTAATAGCATTATTAGCTTCAATCCTAATCTTAATGATTATTCCAGTCCTTCACACCTCTAAACACCGAAGCCTATTATTTCGACCATTAACACAAATTATGTTTTGATTACTTATTGCTAATACATTAATTCTTACCTGAATTGGGGGGCAACCAGTAGAACCACCATTTATTGAAATTGGACAAATGTTTTCAGTATTATATTTTATATTATTTTTAACCATCTTTCCTACAACTAGCATAATTGAAAATAAATTAATAAAATGATAAAATAATAAAATGATGCTGTTGTAGTTTAGAAAAACATTGGTCTTGTAAACCAAAGAACGGGAGCTTTAGCTCCCCCTCAGCAACCTACTAATATTAAAAAGTATATTTAAATTTAATCACCCCACATCATTAGTACTTAGAGAATGTCCTCTTTTTTATTCCAGTCCATGCCACTCTACGACCATACATAATTAAGAGGATGTCCTC